GCTCTAGGCCTTTTATTAGTTAGTCCCGGTAAAGCTCCCAGCCGGCGTATTTTTTTCAAACGAGGTCCTCGGTAACGCGACATAAAGACTCCTTTTTGTAGAATTTTTTTAGAATCTATTTTATTTTATTCTTTTTTTTTATTTATAAAATTTTATTAAATTATGAAATTTGGGGTTTTTAAACCAAAATTAAAACTTTCAAACTCAAACTAAAGCAACTAAAGTAAATGAAGCGAAGTTTGGTGAAGTAGCCTACTTGTGTACTATAAAGAAGTATGATTGTGTACTATAAAGAAGTATGAGACGAATTGAATAAATACCCAGACCGCTTCCTATTTTCTATTATCGGAAAGGGATTCCTTTCCTGACATAGCTGTAAGTTCTTATAATTTAAATTTAAGAAATTGACAAATATTTACTATTCTTTAATATTCTTTGATTTCAAAAAGACATTCTCAATTATGTCAAAATTGGAATAAATAGGAAAAAGCCGGCTATCGGAATCGAACCGATGACCATCGCATTACAAATGCGATGCTCTAACCTCTGAGCTAAGCGGGCTCACATAACATCAATTTTATGTGCATAGTAATTCAATAAAATATTGGGATCTTAACCTTAGGTATTCACTATTATGTCTTATCTATTCGGACTCGATATGAATAGAAAACAATAGAATATACAATTTCAAATAAATATTGAATATTATAGAACATAACGATTAATATAGCGATATAGAATTTGTATTTTTTACCACTAATCGCTAATACAATTTACAATTCGAATATTATTAAATTCGATATTTTTTTAGTAAATTCTATATCTTATTAGATTCGATAGTCAATATTTTGATTTTAGTTAGTTAGTTAGATAGTTAAATTATTTAAATTTGTCATTTTTGAATTTGAATTCAAATGACATTTGAAATTCTTTTTATTACACTTCTATTTCTATATTTTCTATATTATTTGATTCCATATCATTAGGAATGATTAGTTCGAACTGATGAGACATTCCTCCGCTTTCGTTCCATTCATAAAATTCAGAAAGCAGTAAAGGCGGAAATTAAGACAACAAAAAAATCGACCGTTCAAGTATTCAAAATTGCATGAGAGGGGGGGCAGGTAGATATATATATAGGATATCTATTAATCTATATTGAATTACAGATCCAGAAATGATAAAATCCAATTGATTGGACCAAAGAGGGTCTCCTATAGAAGATAGTAGAAGACAGGTAAGAAATCAAAGAGGAAAAATGCTTCCTCGAAATAGAAATCGGTATCTAATTAATTCAAAGGTTCCAGTAGAAATGAAAGAAAAAGGGAACGACATCATAACGCAATGAAATCCTAATCTTAACACAAAAGGAAGGGGATATGGCGAAATCGGTAGACGCTACGGACTTAATTGGATTGAGCCTTGGTAAGGAAACCTACTAAGTGATGACTTTCAAATTCAGAGAAACCCCGGAATTAAGAAAAAGGGCAATTCTGAGCCAAATCCTATTTTCAGGTTCGGAAAACGAACACAAGGATAGGTGCAGAGACTCGACGGAAGCTGTTCTAACAAATGGAGTTGGCCGCGTTGGTAGAGAAATCTTTCCATCGAAAATTCAGAAAGGATGAAAGATATACATACGTATTGAATACTATAGAAAATGATTAATGCCGATCCAAATGAGTCCGTTATTTTCTATAAAAAACGGAAGAATTGGTGTGATTCGATTCCACATTGAAGAAAGAATCGAATATTCATTGATCAAAAGATTCACTCCATAGTCTGTAGATCCTCTTTTCAAGAACCGGATTAATCGGACGAGAATAAAGAATAAAGATAGAGTCCCGTTCTACATGTCAATGCTGGCAACAATGCAATTTTGAGTAAGAGGAAAATCCGTCGACTTAAAAAATCGTGAGGGTTCAAGTCCCTCTATCCCCAAAAAGCTTATTCGCCCCCCAACTATTTATCCATTCTATCCCCCTGTCCTTGCGTGAGTGTCCTTATACACTCGCCCTATTCTTTTTGAAATAGCTCTGAGCGGAAATGGCTTATTATATCTTATATCAAAGATATACATCTTTGAGCAAGAAATCCCCATTTGAATGATTTACAATCGATATCATTACTCATACTGAAACTGAAAAAGTCGTCTTTTTTAAGATCCAAGAAATTCCAGTAACTAGATAAAACTTTTGAATCTTCTTTCGCCCTTTTAATTGACATAGACCCCCGCCCCCTAATAAAATTAGGATGCTACATTGCGACTTAGTCGGGATAGCTCAGCCGGTAGAGCAGAGGACTGAAAATCCTCGTGTCACCAGTTCAAATCTGGTTCTCGGCGCATGATTAATTTGGATGAGTCTCTCTTAAATAAATTAATTGATATGAATCGCCATCCCTATTTATTTTTAGTTTGGATGATAACACATACTTTTATCCATCTCGCCGAGATAGATCCCATCTATTTTTTTTTTATAGATGGGTAGAATTCTTTTAG